ATAGTGATCATTTATCAAAGAATGACTCTGGTTATCAAATGATTGAACAACCGGGATCAATTTCCTTACGATACTTAGTTGACATTCATCAAAAGGATCTAATGAATTATGAGTTCAATAGATCCTGTTTAGCAGAAAGACGGATATTCCTTGCTCATTATCAGACAATCACTTATTCACAAACCTCGTGTGGGGCTAATAGTTTTCATTCCTCATCTCCTCATGGAAAACCCTTTTCGCTCCGCTTAGCCCTATCCCCTTCTAGAGGTATTTTAGTGATAGGTTCTATAGGAACTGGACGATCCTGTTTGGTCAAATACCTAGCGACAAACTCCTATGTTCCTTTCATTACGGTATTTCCGAACAAGTTCCTGGATGACAAGCCTAAAGGTTATCTTATTGATGATAGTGACGATATTGATGATAGTGATGATGATGACCTTGATATTGATACGGAGCTGCTAACTATGACGAATGCGCTAACTATGTATATGACGCCGAAAATAGACCGATTTGATATCACCCTTCAATTCGAATTAGCAAAAGCAATGTATCCTTGCATAATATGGATTCCAAACATTCATGATCTGCATGTGAATGAGTCGAATTACTTATCCCTCGGTCTATTAGAGAACTATCTCTCCAGGGATTGTGAAAGATGTTCCACTGGAAAGATTCTTGTTATTGCTTCGACTCATATTCCCCAAAAAGTGGATCCCGCTCTAATAGCTCCGAATAAATTAAATACATGCATTAAGATACGAAGGCTTCTTCTTTCACAACAACGAAAGCACTTTTTCATTCTTTCATATACTAGGGGATTTCACTTGGAAAAGAAGATGTTCCATACTAACGGATTCGGGTCCATAACCATGGGTTCCAATGCGCGAGATCTTGTAGCACTTATCAATGAGGCCTTATCAATTAGTATTACACAGAAGAAATCCATTATAGAAACTAATACAATTAGATCAGCTCTTCATAGAAAAACTTGGGATTTTCGATCCCAGATAAGATCGGTTCAGGATCATGGGATCCTTTTCTATCAGATAGGAAGGGCTGTTACACAAAATGTACTTCTAAGTAATTGCCCCATAGATCCTATATCTATCTATATGAAGAAGAAATCGTGTAAGGGAGGGGATTCTTATTTGTACAAATGGTACTTCGAACTTGGAACGAGCATGAAGAAATTAACGATACTTCTTTATCTTTTGAGTTGTTCTGCCGGATCGGTCGCTCAAGATCTTTGGTCTTCATCCAGACACGATGAAAAAAATTGGATCACTTCTTATGGATTCGTTGAGAATGATTCTGATCTAGTTCATGGCCTATTACTATTCTTACTATTAGAAGTAGAAGGCGCTCTGGCTCTGGCGGGATCCTCACGGACAGAAAAATATTGCAGTCAGTTTGATAATAATCGAGTGACATTACTTCTTCGGTCCGAACCAAGGAATCGGTTAGATATGATGCAAAATGGATCTTGTTCTATCGTTGATCAGAGATTTCTATATGAAAAATACGAATCGGAGTTTGAGTTTGAAGAAGGGGAAGGGGCCCTCGATCCGCAACAGATAGAGGAGGATTTATTCAATCACATAGTTTGGGCTCCTAGAATATGGCGCCCTTGTGGCAATATATTTGATTGTATCGAAAGGCCCACTGAATTGGGATTTCCCTATTGGACTGGGTCATTTCGGGGCAAATGGATCATTTATCATAAAGAGGATGAGCTTCAAGAGAATGATTCGGAGTTCTTGCAGAGTGGAACCATGCAGTACCAGACACGAGATAGATCTTCCAAAGAACAAGGCTTTTTTCGAACAAGCCAATTCATTTGGGACCCTGCGGATCCATTCTTTTCCCTATTCAAAGATAAGCCCTCTGTCTCTGTGTTTTCACGTCGAGAATTCTTTGCAGATGAAGAGATGTCAAAGGGGCTTATTGCTTCCCAAACAAATCCTCCTACATCTATATATAAACGCTGGTTCATCAAGAATACGCAAGAAAAGCACTTAGAATTGTTGATTCATCGCCAGAGATGGTTTAGAACCAATAGTTCATTATCTAATGGATCTTTCCGTTCTAATACTCTATCCGAGAGTTATCAGTATTTATCAAATCTGTTCCTATCTAACGGAACGCTATTGGATCAAATGACAAAGACATTGTTGAGAAAGAGATGGCTTTTCCCGGATGAAATGAAACATTTGATTCATGTAACAGGAGAAAGATTCCCCATTCCTTAGCCGTAAAGATATGTGCCCATGAAAAGGGGATTAAGTGGAACAGAATTGGCCGGATGGTAGAGTCGTGGAAACACTTGTTTCTTCCATCTTTTTGGCCTTATCTCCATGGAACAATATGCTACTGCTGAAACGAAGATCGCCAATATTTCGCGATCCGCTGCCGATCCCAACAGCTCGGACTCGGATCGTGAGGATCGCCGGAATACTTCGTATCAACAGATAAGATACTCGTCAATATTGATTATATC